GAACATAAATATATAAAATAGAAAGAAATTTTCCAAATTTCTAAAAAAAGGTTATCAAAATAAAAAAAAAGAAAGATGCAATAAGGTATAAAAAAATAATAAGTATACGATTTAATTTTAATAGAATTTAATTTTAATATAAATATAATAGTAAAAAAGATTACCGGAGAATTGTAAAAAAAATGGGAAAGAGATCTATCTAAAAGATCTTTTTCCTATTTTTCCTAAAAATACTCTTTGTTTGACCAATTTATATTTCCCCCCCAATGAATATTCTTTATATAATTCTTTATATATTATATATATATATTGTTTTATTCATTTGTTCATTCAATTATAACTAGAACATATTAATATATTATTAATTAAATGATATATATATTATTAAATATTATTAATTATATTAATATATAACTATATATATATTAAAATTATATATTAATATTCGATTCTATTAGTATATTATATAGTATTTAGATATTAGAATATTCGATAATATATTAGCTATTAATTAGCTATTAGGATTCAAAATTTCGTGTGATATCCCCGTTTACGATGTGTGATTAAAAAAAAGATATTCTATAGAACTAGAACAGATTCCCGTTTCATTCATTTCCATTCAATTCAACGATTGACCAAAAGATAATTAAATAAGTAATAAAATAAAATAAAATTACATGAACTTAGATCAATCAAATCCTGATATTTCTATGCAATAATTCAGTCTAACGGATTGATTTAGATTTATTATATCCATATGTAGGATAATACTAAATAAAATGAAGAAAGGGCTTTCAAAAAACCGAGATAAAAAAAAATACATTAGGGGTGGAGGAGGGTCGAACTAGGGGTATATAATTTAATCGTTACAAGATAACTCTTTCTTTTTTGAAGGTTTCAAAGAATGATTCTCGAATCCGATTGAATCTAAGACACGAATAATTGGTTTACAGTATGGAAGAAACACATGTATATGTGATATTAGATATTAACTAGTTATATATGAACTAACTATATATCTTTTGTCCTGCTACTGTAAATTTAGATAGGCATTCAAAAAAAGAAACCCTTATGTTTCATCTGTAATTGTGAATTGAATATCGAATGACTAAAGAGATTAAATCGAGAAAAAGAACGAAGAATTCAAAGAATAGTTCGGAAATGTAAGGTAAGATAAGAACAAAAGTTGTATGGATTCACAAAAACTAAGTGGATAGAAACGAAAAAATAAATATTGAAATTGTTCAGATAGTTCAATAAATGTTCTTATTTCAATTCGGAATTCTTAATTACTTCGATTGGATAAATCTTAGTGATTGCATGATTAAGTCATAATTTGTTGGTTGATTGTATCATTAACTATTTCTTTTCTTTATTTTATTTTGGGTGCGAGGAACTTCTCATGAATCCACTGATTTCTGCTGCTTCCGTTATTGCTGCTGGGTTGGCCGTTGGGCTTGCTTCTATTGGACCTGGAGTTGGTCAAGGTACTGCTGCCGGGCAAGCTGTAGAAGGGATCGCGCGACAACCTGAGGCAGAGGGAAAAATACGGGGTACTTTATTGCTTAGTTTGGCTTTTATGGAAGCTTTAACAATTTATGGGCTGGTTGTGGCATTAGCGCTTTTATTTGCAAATCCTTTTGTTTAATCCTAAAAATACAAATACAGATTCTTTTTTCCGTGGACTTGCTTTGCTGTTCTTGCTTTTTCGAATTATATTAAGATTTCACTTCTACAATTATTTATTCGTTCTGACAAGAACACAGGGGAAGGACTGATTTAAGGGTGAGGAATTAACATACTGATTCGCCCTATTCCTTCCCTTTTTTAGTCCAATGACCCCCCTCCCTTTTTTTTATTTAGAAAGTTTTTAGAAATTGTTGAAAACAACTAGAGATTTTGCAATTGATATAAGAACTGGTATCTAATTCTAATAAGTATCATTATTATCAAGAATTTTCCAATTGATCGACCAATTCAAATAATTAATATATAATTATTAATATATTTAATAATTAATATATTTAATATATAATAATGAAAATATATTTATATTCATTTTTCTTTTATTATTATATTAAAATTATATATATATATTATATATATAATTTATATAATTAAATTTTTATTATTTATATTTATATTCTAATATTTATAATATTAATTTATATTATTATAAAAATAAAATATATATATATTATTTATTAAGTTTTAAGTTAAGGAATAGGAATTTTGATTTTTTTGTTATATATATCTTAAAATATTAAATATAGAATAAAAAATAGAATAAATAACTAAGAAAAAAAATCTAAAAAAAAAATAGGAATTGATAGAAACAGAAAGATAATTAGTCTATCCATAAGAGGAGATGAGATCATATGAAAAATATAACCGATTCTTTCGTTTGCTTAGGTTACTGGCCATCCGCCGGGAGTTTCGGGTTTAATACCGATATTTTAGCAACAAATCCAATAAATCTAAGTGTAGTGCTTGGTGTATT